TAGAACCTAAAATAAAGATAATAAGAATGAATCATCTTAAAATCGATTTGAACTAAAATAAAAATCCAAATTTTCTTTTTTTGCGTGATCGTGTTGATATCCTTTTGCTTATCATTAAAAAAAGGAAACGCTCAAATTAGAAATGCTTTTCCTGTTTTCTTCTTCGATAATGAGAGTTTTTGTTAACAAAGTTACATGAAACAGTTCTTATTTCTTTTTATTAATTTACTACAAGAGTTGCTCAAAAAATCTGTTGATTAGAAATCACGGAATTTGTAGATGTAACAGACAATGAGTCGATTTCTTTTTCTACCTCTCTTCCTTTTTTTTTCTTAGTTATATCTATATTTAGAATGTACTAAATAATGTACTAAATGTAATGATTGAGGAATAAATTGAACTTATTCTTTCAATTCAATTGGTATTTTTTCTTATTTTCGTCCCTATCTTTCACAAAAAATGTAAACTTAGGTAAGTGCTTTATAAATATATGTATAAAAAAACATATTTGATTTAGCTCCTTCATGCCTACTCTAACTAGTTATTTCGGTTTTCTACTAGCAGCTTTAACCATAACCTCAGCTCTATTTATTGGTCTGAGCAAGATACGGCTTATTTGAAATAAATTGAATCAACAATTCAGAATCATAAAAAAATCTTTCTGTAGGATTTCATGTATTTTTTAAGTTCTTTATAGCTCTTTATTTTAATTTTATCGATTTTTCGCGAAATTTTGCAAATTTCGGTTATTGAGATTCATGGACAATTAGGATTAAAATTTAGGGATAGATATTACCTCCCCCCTTTCCTTTCAAAAAAATTGAAATGATTGAAGTACTTCTATTTGGAATCGTCTTAGGTTTGATTCCTATTACTTTGGCTGGATTATTCGTAACTGCATATTTACAATATAGGCGTGGTGATCAGTTGGACCTTTGATTAGTTAACAATTTTTGTTGATTGACCTCCTTTCTTTAATTTAAACCACAGGAGGTCAATTTTCGATTTTTCTTCCATTATTTAAGTCTAATTAGAATTAATAAGAATGGAATCACGCTCTGTAGGATTTGAACCTACGACATCGGGTTTTGGAGACCCACGTTCTACCGAACTGAACTAAGAGCGCTTTCTTATCACAGACAGTAAAGAACAAAAAAGAAAAGGAATCCTTTTATAACCCAATACTACATCCTGCATGCGTATCACAGATATAGAAGTATCGAATATATAGTTCGAATTGTATATGTGTTATATGTATATATAGTATTATACACTACTATAATATGATATATATATTAATAGTCTTCTATATCATACTATTCTATAGTAGTAGAATAGTATTCTAAAAATGACAGATTATATATGTCCAATTTGAATCGATTTCATCGATCTCAATGAATTCCTCTTTACTTCTCAGAGGAAAAGTAAAAAGTAATAGGTAGGGATGACAGGATTTGAACCCGTGACATTTTGTACCCAAAACAAACGCGCTACCAAGCTGCGCTACATCCCTTTTAATTTTAATAAATAGGTTTACAGTGTTATTGTAAAGAATCCTTTTCTTTTTTTCCACATCATTATTTCTCCTATTTAGATACACAATAGATCTTGCCATTTTTTCTTTTTTTTTTCATATATGATATAATATAAAAGTCGTTGGATACATATACGCTGTAAAGTAAAAAAGGCTTTTAGGGCAGCAGGAAAGATGCATTACTTTTTTAACTTAAAATAAAGGTAGAAAATCTTATCTACTGGATTGTTGTACATTTTGATTTGCTTTAGGAATTTCATAAGTGGTTTTTCTTTTTAAATACATATGCATCTGATCATCTATTATATATGTATTATTCTTATCTGTTACAATATATAAATAAAGAAAAAAAGAAGGAGGATTTTCAATGCGAGATCTAAAAACATATCTCTCCGTGGCACCGGTACTAAGTACTTTATGGTTCGGATCTTTAGCAGGTCTATTGATAGAAATCAATCGTTTTTTCCCGGATGCGTTAACATTCCCCTTTTTTTCATTCTAGTTATTGACACGGTAAGGGGGTAACGAAGATTAGAGATAGGATCCACTATCTGTGACTAATCCCCCTCCCTTTCTCCCTTTAACCTTATATTCGAAAAGGGAGAAAGAAAAAAGGATTCAACCTCAGCACAGCAAAGCTTGGGCGCAAGCTCGAATTGAAAATTCAATTAAAAAAAAAAGAGTGAGAACGGAAATTAAAATGTGGGGCTAGGGCAAAAGTCTCATACACGAGACTTAAATGAAATACTGTGCTGGGATTAGAAATATAATTAGAGGAAAAATTTCGAACTCTAAAGATAAATATTAGTCCTAACAAAAAAATAGAGTTAAAAATCATTAGATTACGTATTCTTTATTATACGGATACTGAATTCTATTACATATTCAAATTCTTTTATATATATATATTTACGATTCCTCTATTTACTGCAACGAAATTTTTTGAAGTGTATTTCTAGTTAGCAATTTTTTTCTTTCCGCTTTGGGTCGAAAATAAAAGAGTTGCTTGAATAAAAAAGTCACACACAAAAAGGGGGTTCATGGCCAAGGGTAAAGATGTCCGAGTAAGCGTGATTTTGGAATGTACTAGTTGTGTTCGAAAGAATGTTAATAAGGAATCAAGGGGTATTTCCCGATATATTACTCAAAAGAATCGACGTAACACGCCCAGTCGATTGGAATTGAGAAAATTCTGTCCCTATTGTTACAAGCATACAATTCATGGAGAGATCAAGAAATAGATCGAACCGAGAAGGACATATATTATACATATATTTCATTATATGATATGCATAAAAAAATGGATAAGAAAATGTAATAAAAAACATACATATTATTCTATGCAATAGATAAGAATTCTAATATATGGAATTCTATTAGAATTTTTTTAGAATTTTTTTTCATAAAAAAAGAAATAATATTAGAAAATATAGAATAGAAAAAAAGGATTCCGGACTAGAAGCTATATAGAATATAAATGGATAATAATATAAGCGATAAGCGCATATAAATAAACAAAAATAGAAATATCAAATATATAAATAAAGTAAAGATAACATATATAAAAATAGAAAATAAACAAATTCAAATTAAAGAAAAGAAGAAAAAAACCAAATCCTATTTCGAATTCATTTTTTTTAGATCCGACCGAAATAGGATTTTCGGTAGAATATTTTTTATATTATAAGGAATAAATAAACTAAATAAACCATGGATAAATCCAAGCGATCTTTCCTTAAACCTAAGCGGCCTTTTCGTAGGCGCTTGCCCCCGCTCCAATCGGGGGACCGAATTGATTATAGAAACATGAGTTTAATTAGTCGATTTATTAGTGAACAGGGAAAAATTTTATCTAGGCGCGTGAATAGATTGACTCTGAAACAACAACGATTAATTACTATTGCTATAAAACAAGCTCGTATTCTATCTTTGTTACCCTTTCTTAATAACGAGAAACAATTTGAAAGAGCCAAGTCGGCTGTTAGAACTACGGGTTTTCGAGGTTTTCGAACAAAAAAACAATAGGTTTACTTTTTTTATTTTATCGGACTAATTTCTATTCTATCTTCCCTTCCCGGAGTTCCTTCTCCGGGGAACTTTGTTTAAAAAATTTCGGGTGCTTCTTTCCAATCTTCTTTTTTTATGATCTCATTGGAAATACTATAAAGACAATTCCTATTTAATATAGCTATTTGTGCAAGTATTTTACGATTAAGAATCAACTGCCTCTTGTACAGGTCATGTATAAAATGACTATAACTATAGTATATGTCCTTTTCTGTTTCGCGAATTGCTGCGTTTATCCGAGTAATCCACAACCGACGAAAATCTCTCTTTTTCTTATCTCTATCTCGATGAGCCGAAAACAAAGCTCTTATTTTCTGTTGAGTAATAATACGAATAGGTTTTGAATGAGCCCCTCGAAAGCTTGATACAAATAAACGCATTTTTTTTCTCCGTCTCCGAGCTATATATCCTCGTCTAACTCTGGTCATTGAATAAATGAAACTTTGCTAAATAACTAATTGATTTTCTTTCTCTTTGAGTTATTTCTTCTTTCCTCACTGGTAATAACAAAACGGATTTTTCCAATGTATAAAAAGAATTCCAATGGCTTTTGCTACTATAACCTTCCCGACCACGATTTTTTCTTTTTTTCGAGGCATTTCGCCTCAACTCCAAATGAAATAAGAAATTGGATTGATACTACAAAAAGAAAAGCGTAGTAAATCTAGATGAATAAAGAAATAGTGGGTTCCTTCGTTTCTATGGTTACTTCTTAAACGGTGAGGTCCTCTCTATACACCGGAGCCCTTTACTTCGTTTAGTCAACGTTATTGGTAACTTGTACAATTCAAAATCTTTGGCTCTACCCATGAATTATCCAGTAATAGGTCTTTCACAACGAGATCCGCCTATACAGTAACGGTATTTAGTTTTGAAGGTTAGCTGGATAGCTGACCCTGTTAGTCCGTTTTGCAAAAATGGGCGCATAATCTTTTTTCTTTAAAAATAGTACTTTCCCGCTTAATGTATAGCATTTGCTACCAATGGGAACTTGCTTCTCATTTTAAATCGAGCTAATTAGGGTTACACCAAGGGAAACCATAAATTTCAAACGCAATAGATGGATATGGTAGATCTTTTTTTTTCGATAGTGACCAGAGTTCTTCCATTTTATCCTATTCACAGGTAATGATCATTGATACTGGAAATTTTTTTCTGTTGTTAGCCCAGCTCATAATTTGAACGAGTCGCACATACACCCTAGTACATGTTCCTCGGCGCTGAGGACATCCCCGAAGAGCGGGGGATTTCGTGACGTTTCTGATTGGCTGTCTTGTGTTTCTAATAAGCTGTTTAATAGTTGGCATGCTGAATCATTTACATAAGGGACTGGTTTAGATCAATCCTAACCTGATGAGTATGAATTATTTCTAGTTATATAGAATATTACCCAGTAAAGTCAAAAGATAAAATATCAATTTGCGAATTTGACTACTTCGGCTCTTTCCATTGGTCCTTCTTTACTATTTCTACTCCTTCATGCGCTATAAGATCAATAATTCCGTGAGCTTGGGCTTCTCTTGCTGACATAAAAACATCCCTTTCCAGGTCTTCGGTTAGAACCCACAAAGGTTGGCCTGTTCTTTGTGCATAAACCTTTGTGAGTGTTTCTCGCAAAGTCAATAGTTCTTCCGCTTCCATCATACATTCGCCCGTTGATCCCTCATGAAAAGAACTAGCAGGTTGATGCATCATTACCCTGATGATATAACAAAAAGAATGTTCCTCCATCTCGCCTGATGAGGCGAAGATAAAAGATAGGGAATCACAATAAACTTGAACAACCGTACGTGCATCTTTTGCGCATTGCATACGGCTCGACAATGGAATTTACTTTTCTCTTCCATCGAATAAAAATAGAATCGATCAGATCCAGATCAGTAAATCATCCAATTACCACCCTTCTTTTCGTGAGTTCAAAATACTATGATGGCTCCGTTGCTTTATATATTCATTTCGTTCATTTCGTCTGTAATTCAGCAATCCCAAAGTTTCTTTTTGATCCGAAATAAGAAATTTTTTTTATTTTCGTACTCTCATAAATATTGTTAGGTTAGGATTAAGAGTCTTTTGGTATAAAAATAAAAAAGTTTGTGACGCTGAAACGGACTCCGGATAAATCAAAAATCGGGAATACCCTTTATCTCATACTCCTCTCTCGATACATAATCTAATTTTTGAAAAAAAAACTAACCAAATTTTGCATATCGAATTCAAAGTGCCATGCTATTTTTACTATTTTTACTTAACACTACTCATAATATATCTTGATATTTCTTGTGGTGAAGGCATAGTCTTTTTTTCTCAAATAAAAAACTCATTGGCGCCAAAGCCAAGCGTGAGGGAATGCAAAACGTTTGGTAATTTCTCCTCCGACCAGGATAAAAGATCCCATTGAAGCGGCTACTCCCATGCATATTGTATATACATCTGGTAGCACAAGTTGCATAGCATCAAAAATAGCTATTCCGGGTAATACCCATCCGCCAGGACAATTTATAAACAAATACAAATCCTGGGTCTGATCCTCTATACTGAGATATATGATAAGACCAACAAGATAATTCGAGGTCTCGGTCGTAATCTCTTGGGTTAAAAAAAGTAATCTTGCTCGATAAAGTCGGTTGATTAGGGTAAAATTGTATCCCTTAGGAACCGTACATGCACCTTTTGATGCATACGGTTCAAAAAAAATGTGAAAAAGAAAAAAATCAATGTGTAGATTACTGCCCTCTTTTTTTTATACCAGTTCTTTCTAACTTCTAATGAGGGGGGTTGTCTTCTATTTTTCAATAAATATGAGTTTTTCCTCGTTTCCTTATTTCTACTAGAAATAAAAAAGAAATATATAAAAATAGATAACTAGAAATTAGAAAAAAATAGAAATTCTATTTTATATAGAATAAAGTATATAATAAAGAAAGAAAAAAAGATAATGATAATTAAGATTAATATAGTAAATCACAGTAAAAAGATAATATAGAAGACTCCATATCGAGATACAAAATAGAACAAGGGAATCATACACAGAATATAAAATTACATATCATATAAAGTAAAATTTAATATATAACAATATAACAATATGCAAATTTCAAAAAAAATCATAAAAAAAGGATAGTATGTATAAAGAAATAGTATTTGTATAGGTATAATTTTTGGAACTAACTGTTCGTTGATTTATTGTTTCATCGAGATCGGATGCAAACCGCGATGTAATTTTCTTGTTCTTGAAGGGGCCTCTTTAATTCTTTTAGGTTTATGCTCTACTCCGGGTAAAAATCTGCTCGATTTATTTTGCACATATAGGTCAAATGCGTCTAATACCGCTTATTTTTGTTTTTCTAAGATTTCGTTTTTTTTTTTTCATTTAGTTCATGCCTTTGCCAAAAAAAATAGGATATTCGACATATTGAATTCATCTAGTCTATAGGAAAAATTTTTCATACAAGCAATAATTATCGATATATTACCAATTGGGATTTGTTTAAACGGAGCCTGGATACTTCATGTCATTTTATTGGTTCAACCAAGCCAACCATAAATTATTCTAATTGATACTATTAGTCTGAATCCCCCTACAAATGGATCTAGTTGGACTTCGCGCTCCAAATTTTTGACGATTCAACCAATCTTTCTTGGGCGAAGGGAAGGATATCTCGATCGGGGAAGAGAACGGGGAAATCCCACATGACCCAATATATCTGACAAGTCGCACTATATGTCAACCCAAGTTGCATCTTCATCTCCCGGAATTCGAAAGGGTACTTTTGGAACACCAATAGGCATTAACTGAAAGAAAAAAGAATTAAATACTATATTTCACTTTGATATGGAAACGTAATAATGGGGCTATTCTCTTCATAATATCAACAATAAGGGTTGATATTCTTTATCAT